GATTATATGACCAATCATAAATGAGATTAATTATTTTTTCCCAGAGAGCTGTAGTATTATTATTACCACCTTTAACAAATGAATTTTGTAAGTTGAAATTTTTGAAAGATGAATAAATGGGCTTATATGAAAAAAACGCTATAAATATACCAAAAAAGGCTAGACTGACTGAAAAAATTCCATTTATAAAAAATTCATACCAATCTATCAAATTATTTTGATTCGGATGTAAAAGGTTTATAGACGGATTCAACAAATTTGATAATAGATCAAAATCAATTCCACTTTGATTATAAGGAATTCCTATAATTCCAACAAGACAAGTAAATAGTACTAATATAGACATGGAAAATAGCATAGTACTGTCCGATTCGGGGGGATAAAAAAACGTATTTTGAATTCCAAAACAAGCAATACTAAGAACAGGGCGTATCATTTTTTTTCCATTATCAAAAATTCGATAGGTTGTATTGAAAAAAAAGAAAATCCCCTTTTCATTATTATTTATTGATAATAATAAAGAAAACTTGTTTTTTTGAATTTCTTTTCCCCATGGAGATATTGAATAGCAGGAACCACTTTTTTGACCACTATAATTCTTAAAATGAACGTTTAAATGTCCCTCAAAAGTCAGTAAATAGATCCGAAACATATAAAATGCGGTTAATCCTGCTGTGAAACAAGCTATAATTGCAAAAACCGGAGAATACAACCAACTATCGTTAAGAATTTGGTCTTTGGACCAAAAACAAGCGAGAGGTGGAATACCACAAAGAGAAAGCGTACCTATTAAAAAAGCAGTTTTTGTAATTGGTACATGCTTTTTCAACCCTCCCATAAGAACCATATTCTGACTTTTATCGGGAGAATATCCAACAATAGCTTCCATTGAATGAATAATAGATCCGGATCCTAAAAACAATAATGCTTTCGAATAAGCATGAGTAATCAAATGAAATAAAGCCGCCTGATACGATCCCATTCCTAAAGCTAACATCATATAACCCAGTTGGGACATCGTAGAATACGCCAAACTTCTTTTAATATCTTTTTGAGCAAGGGATAAAGTAGCTCCGAATAGTAGTGTTACTATACCTATCAAAGAAATCAAATTCATTATATGAGGTATAATTATAAAAAGAGGAAGGAGGCGAGCTACAAGAAAAATACCTGCTGCGACCATAGTAGCGGCATGTATAAGAGCCGAAATAGGAGTGGGACCTTCCATTGCATCGGGTAACCATACGTGAAGGGGGAATTGAGAAGACTTGGCAACTGCACCTGTAAATAAAAGCAAGGCACACAAAGTAAGAAATACAAAATTGACCTCATTATTATAAACTAATTTATTTACTATTTCGAATAAATCTCTAAATTCGAAACTACCCGTTATAGTATAAAGTCCCAAAATCCCTAATAATAAACCAAAATCGCCTACACGATTCGTTACAAAGGCTTTTTGACAAGCATTCGCCGCAATAGGTCGTGTGAACCAAAAACCTATTAATAGATAAGAACACATTCCAACTAATTCCCAAAAAATATAAATTTGTATCAAATTCACACTAGTAACTAATCCCAACATGGAGGTAGTGAAAAAACTCATATAAGAAAAAAATCTCAAATATCCCCGATCATGATACATATAATTGTCACTATAAAAAAGAACCAGAATTCCAACCGTACTAATTAATATTACCATAATCGAAGCAAGCGAATCTATTAAGTAACCGAAGTCTAAAGAAAAATCATTATTAATTGTCCAAGACCATACATATTGATAGATAGAACTTTTATTTATTTGCTGAATAGATAGATAGACCGAAAGGAGCATAACTACATTTAGTAGAAAGATATTAGGAAAGGACCACATACGTCGAAGATTTTTTGTTGCCATTGGAAAAACGATAAGTCCAACTCCTATTAACATAGGAATGGGAAGTGGAATGAGAGGTATAATCCATGAATAGGGATATGTATAGTCCATAAAAAAACCTTTTATCTTTTATTCTTATTTTATTCTGAATTATTCTTTCTCAACTCCTTCGAATATTCAGAGGAAGAAGGAAGTTAGAATAAATAGGATCAGGCTAATAGTGCAATCGAAAATGAAATAAAAATAAAAAATTAACTAAAAATACTAATACTATTTTTTCTTTATATTTATATATATATAAATATATATATTAATATATTTTATATATTTTTTTTTTGAATTTTCTATATATCTTTTATGTATTTTCTATTTTTCAAAATTTACTTTTATATATTTTACTAGAATTTTAGTAAAAATTTGACTAAAAAAAAAATAATAATAAACTTTTATTACTATAAATAACTAACTATAAATAGTTATCTATAATAACTTATCTAACTAAATCTAAATAAATTAGCTAAGTTATAACGAAGATCTTTCTACTTACTAAAGATATAAAACAATTCAATTACCATTAGGTATTACGATAATTTTTTCTATCCGTAGACGAAAAATTGATAATTCCATACAACAAATATACACAGAGTATTTTATACATTCCTTTTGTTTTCCATTAATATAAAACACATGGAATTTTTTTAGAATAGTCGAAAGGACTATTAGAATATCCGACATTTTTCTTTCGATACCTACCATGGATCAAAATCAATGAGCAAGGATTCCTTTTTTCACCTTTGATTCGATTTTGATACGGATATAAATATAAAACACGACAAAAATAAACATAGATATATATAAACTTCGTTATTTCTCTTTTGTGTCTTGTCAGATATTTAGTTGGATTGAATGGAATCAAGATTAAAAAAAAATTGAAAAATAAATGAAATTGTTTGAACAATAAATGTCTTTCACATTCAACTAGATAAAAAAAGAATTTTTTCAAATTTATTTTTTCATGGCAGTTCCAAAAAAACGTACTTCTATATCAAAAAAACATATTCGTAAGAATATTTGGAAAATCAAAGCCTATTTTACAGCATTGAAGGCTTTTTCATTAGCGAAATCTATTTCTACGGATAATTCAAAAAGTTTTTTTGTGCAACAATCCAATAATCAAACTTCTAATAAATAATAAAAAAATGGTATTTTTTTTATTGTAGTCTTTCCCGATGGGGATTCTTATTTTCCCCATCAAGCTACTTGAATTTCGAATAGCCATTTTAATAATTGAATTAATTAATAATTGAATTACTAAATAAGTATTGAATTATGGTAATATTTTGGAATGTTTCAATATGGAGTAAAACGAAAGGAATTTTTTGTCATTAATTTAATTAACTTTTTGAATTTCAATCTCGACAACTAAATAAAAAAAGCTTATTATTATTTCGCGTACGCCGCTATGGTGAAATCGGTAGACACGCTGCTCTTAGGAAGCAGTGCTAGAGCATCTCGGTTCGAGTCCGAGTGGCGGCAGGCTATCTTCGAAAAGAAAGACAATAAGTTCTATATATAATAAATGCAATTCCAGATTGGATTCCGTATCATTTTCTATACTTTTTTTATTTGAGAATTTTTATGATATTTTCCACCTTAGAACATATATTAACTCATATATCATTTTCGATCGTTTCAATTGTAATTACAATTTTTTTGATAATTTTATCCGTTGATGAAATCGTAGGACTATATTATTCGTCAGAAAAAGGAATTATAGCTACTTTTTTCTGTATAACGGGATTATTAATCACTCGTTGGATTTATTCGGGGCATTTCCCATTAAGTGATTTATATGAATCATTCATTTTCCTTTCATGGAGTTTCTCCCTTATTTCTATCGTTCCATATTTTAAAAAACATACCAATTATTTAAGCGCAATAACCTCGCCAAGTACAATTTTTCTACACGGCTTTACCACTTCAGGTCTTTTAACCGAAATACATCAATCTGTAATATTAGTACCCGCGCTTCAATCCCAGTGGTTAATGATGCACGTAAGTATGATGATATTGGGCTATGCAGCTCTTTTATGCGGATCATTATTATCAGTAGCTCTTTTAGTCATTTCATTTTCAGTTCAAAAGATTTTTCAAAATTTCGTAAACGAGTCATTTTCATTTAACAAGATCAAATATATGGATGAAAAGCGGAATGTTTTAATAAACAACTTCTCGTGTTCTGCGAGAAATTATTACAGAGCTCAACTAATTCAACAATTAGATCAGTGGAGTTATCGTATTATTAGTCTAGGGTTTATCTTTTTAAACATCGGGATTCTTTCAGGATCAGTATGGGCTAATGAGGCATGGGGATCATATTGGAATTGGGACCCAAAAGAAACTTGGTCATTTATTACTTGGATTATATTTGCAATATATTTACATACTCGAACAAATAAAAAAAAGTTCAAAAGTCTAAATTGCGCGATTGTGGCTTCTATGGGCTTTCTTATAATTTGGATATGCTATTTTTGGGTCAATTTATTAGGAATAGGGTTACATAGTTATGGTTCCTTTAATTTTCATTAACATGAAATCAAATTGAAAAAGATTCCTACAAATAGAAACATAAAACATTTTCAAAAAAATGATAATCAAATTAAAATTTTAAATACTAAATTATTAAATATTAAGTTAAAGAATATAAGAAAAAAAAAACTCCATACTTCAGGGAAGATGTCGAGAACCATTTGAATCACTACACTAATTGATTCAAAAGGTTCTCACAAAAATAAATCCATCTAGTCAAAATTTCAATTCATTTTGACTTTAGTTAATTAGTTAATTTTTATTTTTCATTGTAAAATTGCAAAACGAAAAAGAAAGAATAGGATTCTTAATTTTTTCTTGTTTTATTCATGAAAACGATCGATAAAAATATGTAGATATAATAGCTTCGACCTTCTCAACTGAGAGTGAGAGAATGAAATCCGGATAAATACCAATACCTATTATTGGGAGAAGAATAGAGATTAAAATAAATAATTCTCTCGGCCCAGAATCAAAAAAATAAGAGTTTTGCACATTCAAAATCTTGTATCCATAGAACATTTGACGTAACATCGATAATAAATAAATAGGAGTTAATATCATTCCAATTGCCATTAGAAGAGTAATTAGTATTTTTGGAATTAAAAAATATTGTTGGCTGGTAATTATTCCAAAAAAGACTATCAATTCGGCAACAAAACCACTCATGCCGGGTAATGCAAGGGAAGCCATTGATAAGATACTGAACAGTGTGAATATTTTTGGAAGGAAAATCGCCATTCCACCCATGTTGTCGAGATAAACAAGACGTATTCTATCATACGTCATTCCTGCCAAGAAAAAAAGAGCAGCACCAATAAATCCGTGAGAAATCATTTGTAAAAGGGCTCCGTTGAGCCCCGTATCGGTTATCGCTCCAATTCCGATAATTATGAACCCCATATGAGATACGGAGGAATAGGCTATTCTTTTTTTTAAATTACGTTGACCAGGAGATGTTGAAGCTGCATAGATTATTTGTATTGCACCTACTATAATCAACCAGGGAGAAAATATAGAATGAGCGTGGGGGAATAATTGCATATTGATCCGAACCAAACCATATGCTCCCATTTTTAATAAAATTCCAGCTAGAAGCATACAAGTACTGTAATGTGCCTCCCCGTGGGTGTCTGGTAACCATGTATGTAAGGGTATGATCGGTAATTTGACTGCAAAAGCAATAAAAAATCCAGTATAAAATAGTAATTCTAGTGCTACAGGATACGATTGGTTAGCTAATATTTCAAAATTTAATGTTGGTTCATTCGAACCATATAAGCCAATACCAAAAACGCCTATTAATAGAAAAATAGACCCCCCCGCAGTGTATAAAATGAATTTTGTAGCTGAATACAGACGTTTCTGTCCTCCCCATATCAATAGAAGTAAATAAACGGGAATTAATTCGAACTCCCACATGAGAAAAAAAAGTAAAAGATCGTGAGAAGAAAATGATCCTATTTGACCGCTGTACATTGCTAACATCAGGAAATGGAACAATCGGGAATCCCGAGTAACCGGCCAGGCTGCTAAAGTAGCTAAAGTGGTTATAAATCCCGTCAGTAAAATGGTTCCTATAGAAAGCCCATCTATTCCCAATCTCCAGTTAAAATCAAAAAAATTAATCCATTTATAATCCTCTGCTAGTTGATTTAATGGATCGGTCAATTGGAAATGATAACAGAATGTATAGGTCGTTAAAAGGAGTTCAAAAATAGAAATGGATATGGTATACCACCTTATTACCTTATTTCCTCTATGCGGTAGAAAGAAAATTAAAGAACCCGCTAATATTGGTAAACCTACAATTATTGTTAACCAAGGAAAATAATTCGTGGTAAAGACAAGATAGAATTAGACCCCAAAACCCGTTCTCGAAAGAGAACGGGTTTTTTTGTCGATAAAAAAAATCAATTGTATTTAAAAAAAAATTGAAAATTCAGTTTGTTTAAAGTCGTTTTTTCTGAAACTTATTATATTAATAAGCTAGACCCATGCTTCGAGTTGTTTCATGCCATAAATAAACCCTCACGCTCAAAAAATCCGTTGGGCAAGCGGATTCACATCTCTTACAACCAACACAGTCCTCCGTTCGTGGAGCAGAAGCAATTTGCTTAGCCTTACATCCATCCCAAGGAATCATTTCTAATACATCGGTTGGGCAGGCTCGGACACACTGAGTACATCCTATACATGTATCATAAATCTTTACTGAATGTGACATTGGATCTCTCATTTTTTGAATATCATAAATCTTCGATTTAGTAAACTTATATATAAATCATATATTTATATACCAGATGAATCAATGATTTTATCATTATTTTTATAATCAATCGAATTATGGATCGGGACTCCTGGGTTGGCTAAGATACTTTGATTTATTACATTTTTACATTTAGTATTAAATAATTGATGAATATTCGAATTAAAAAAAAAAAATGAAATTAGTAGTACTTATTACTTATTTATTCAATAAATTCGATTGATTGATACGAGTTGATTTTCTATTACGATAAATTGATGAAACAATAGCTAACCCAATAGCCGCTTCGGCTGCGGCAATAGCTATAACAAAAATAGAGAAAATATCTCCTTGTAATTGTCGACTATCAAACAAATCCGAAAATGTTACGAAATTCATATTAACTGCATTCAGGATAAGTTCCAAACACATAAGAGCCCTAACCATATTTCGACTCGTGATCAATCCATAGATACCAATCGAAAATAAATAGGCACTCAAAACAAGCGCATGTTCGAGTATCATTGATCAGCTCCTTATCAATTTTGAATCATTTCGCCATGAACAATAAACCAAGGCTTTCGCTTAACTATAATAGAACAAGTAGAAAAAAAAGAATATATTCTTTTTTTTTTTCTAAGATAGAAAAAGAAAAAGATCGATATTGAAATAGAATTCAAAAATGAAAGCTAAATGGATTTGATAAGAGCGAGAAAATTTCAATTTTGATTGTTCTTAATAGTTAGAAAGATTTTTCATTGACGGGCAACAACAATTGCACCTATCAAAGCAACTAAAAGAATTATTGAAATGAGTTCAAATGGAAGAAAAAAATCCGTTGATAAATGAATTCCAATTTGTTGACTATTCCCTATCAAATCTTGTTCGATAATTTGGTTTGATTTTGTCGTCCAAATAATTCCGTACCAAGACGTATCGAGAATCGTGGTAATTATGGCGATGAAAATACTTGTACAAACCAACGAAGTAATCCCATTCCCAACAGTCCAAAGTTCGAAATCTTTATAATATTCTGAACCATTCATGAACATGACAGCAAATAAAATTAAAACGTTTATAGCTCCGACATAAATAAGGAGCTGTGCAGCCGCTACAAAATGAGAGTTTGATAAAATATAAAATAACGATATGCAAACAAGAACCAATCCCAATGCAAAAGCCGAATAAATTGGATTGGTAAGTAATACCACTCCTATACCTCCTAATAGAAGACCCGATCCCAGAAAAACTAAAAGAAAATCATGTATTGGTCCAGGCAAATCCATTCTATATACAAGATAAAAAAATTGAAATGTTTTTCATGATTTTATTGACCTGACCAGGAAATTTTTTCCTTTTTTTATGATATGCTCCTAATTGAATTCAATTAAAATGGAATGGTGTTTCTAATGGATTTGAATTACGTCTAGGTCCAATTACTATACCAATATCTTGTTCCCCCTTACGCCAAACCAAGTAGAAAAGTTAGCTGGAAACTATTTCTAAATAAATAGAGAGATTATTAAATTCTATTTTCAATCCAAATTGATTTGCACTTCTCATTAACTAATCAACAATTAATTGCAATTTCGAGTTCTAGTGAGCAAAAAAAAAAATAAATAAGGAACGATTCCTTTCAATTAGATAAAATTGAACCTGACTATACATTACTATAGTAATTAGTAATTACTCTTTAATCATTCTTTAATCATGAAATGCATTTTTTATTTGAGGATAATTCAAAATTGTTCGAATTGTATAATCGTTAATTACTGACATCGGTAACCGACCTAATGCGATTTGATTATAATTCAATTCGTGACGATCATAAGCAGAAAGCTCATATTCTTCAGTCATTGATAAACAATTTGTGGGACAATACTCAACGCAATTTCCACAAAATATACAAATTCCGAAATCAATACTGTAATTAAGCAAGCGTTTTTTTCGCATACCGGTTTCCAATTTCCAATCAACAACAGGTAGATCTATAGGACATACACGAACACATACTTCACAAGCTATGCATTTATCAAATTCAAAATGGATTCGTCCGCGGAAACGCTCCGATGTAATTAACTTTTCATAAGGATATTGAATAGTTACAGGTAAACGATTTGCATGGGATAAGGTAATGATGAATCCTTGACCAATGTACCTTGCCGCCCGTATTGCTTGTTGGCCATAATTTATGAACCCAGTTACCATCGGGAACATATTGTAAAGATCTATAAATAATCTTATGTTTGTTTCTTTCTCTTGTTTGATGAGAAGTGAGAAATATAAAATATCATATTCTTTTTTCGTTTAGAGTGAAAGGAGTTGAGAAGAGGTTGTTAATAATAAATTACCAAGAGAAATGGGTAAAAGAAATTTCCATCCAAGATTTAATAGTTGGTCCATTCTTAGTCTCGGTAGAGTCCATCTTGTTGTGATAGAAATGAACACGAACAAATAAGTTTTAGCTAAAGTAATAAAAATACCAATTGTCATTCTAAAGACCCTACCTACTTTATTTATTTCAACTCGATCAGAAAAAAATACGGACGGAATAAAGATATTCCAACCACCCAAGTACAGAATTGTTACAAATAACGACGAAACTAATAGATTGAGATAGGAAGCAACATAAAATAATCCAAATTTGATACCCGAATATTCGGTTTGATAACCTGCTACTAATTCTTCCTCTGCTTCGGGTAAATCAAAAGGCAATCTCTCACATTCTGCTAGGGAAGAAATTAGAAAAATGATAAACCCTATAGGTTGACGCCACAAATTCCATCCTAAAAACCCATATTTGGATTGCGCCTCAACTATATCAACTGTACTTGAACTATTAGATAATAATAGTCGGTGGGAACATCACTGTTCCCATCGCTAGTCCAGAACCGTACATGAGATTTTCACCTCATACGGCTCCTTGACGGCCATCAAGAAATCTAAGGACCGGGTTGATATTTTTTATCGTGATAGATTTTAGTTGGGGTCAAAATATAGATAGAATCAACACCCGCCGGAAGGTCAAAAATTAGACCGATGGAATTCTGTATGTCAGAATGATATAGATATAATAACTCAAAAAGCACTTATGAATTAATCTCGTCCTTTAATAATTTGAATTTTTCTTTGTTGAGTAATAACTTTTTAATAAAATACTCTTTCTATGAATATCAATAGCCATCTTTTTTTGATTATTATGAAAAAAAAATCAGAGATTAGATGAGTGTCTTAATAATGCAGGCTATTTAGTGATCTCTATGAATTTTCGTTCCTATTCTTCTTTCAAAGAGGGAGTTCAAAACAAGAAAAGATTATTTCGTTTCGGATAGTCGTTTTTTAATCTGTGAGTAGGAGCATACTCTGGATTGCAATCGTGAGGAGTACTGCTTGATTATTTCTACAAATTGAAAGCCCCAATTATTGTTCTTTTTATGTTATCCAAAGATTTTCGTTTTGAAAATTGACATAAAAATTTCTATTACTAATCTTTTATGTATTTTTGTGTTCCTAACCATCCACTCATTTTTGTCGAACCCTCCGTTCTAGTAATACATATAAAGAATAGTGAAAACTATATACGGTTGATCTTTTGAGCCCGCTTCAAGCCAGGATGACTAATCACTAATCATGGGGTAAAGGGTAAAAAGTCTTGCTTATATTTAATTTACTTTATTTTTCGTTCTTGTACTTAGGAGATGAGACTCAATCTTGTTACTGCTAATTTAGAAGCTGTTTTTTTTTCACTCATATAACTATCTGATTTAGTTAATTTAACCTGAATGATGAATAAAAAAGTGAAGATACCTATTCAACTTCTTTACTTACAAAAAAGAATTAAAGAAAAGGTTATAACGACACGCACGTAGAGATATTGATAACACACAAAGAGTCAACGGTATTTCATAACTAATCGATTGAGCAGCGGCTCGTAGACCACCTAAAAAGGAATATTTGTTGTTTGATCCATATCCTGACATAAGAAGTCCAATCGGAACAATACTTGAAAAGGCAATCCATAAAAAAACACCGATATTGAGATCGGATAAAACAAGTTGATAGCTAAAAGGAATTACTGAATAACTTACGAAAATGGATATAACTGCTATGGATGGTCCGATAATGAATAAACGACCATCTCCTCTAGACGGAAGAAGGTTTTCTTTGAAAATAAGTTTTGTTCCATCTGCTAACGCTTGAAGAATTCCCAACGGACCGGCGTATTCCGGTCCAATACGTTGTTGTATTCCGGCGGATATTTCTCTTTCTAACCACACAATTACAAGTACACCTATTGTGATTCCCAATACAAGAATCAAAATAGGTAAAAGCATCCCTATGATCCCATAGATCTCTTTTAAAGATTCGAATCTAGAAAAAGAGTGGATATCTTGTACTTCTCTTGTATCAATTATCATTTCAACGATCAACTTCTCCCATAATGATATCTATGCTACCTAGTATTGTCATAATATCCGCCAATTTCATTCTTTTAACTAACTGAGGAAAAATTTGCAAATTGATAAAACCGGGGGGACGAATTTTCCATCTCCAAGGAAAACCACTCTGATCCCCTATTAAATAAATTCCCAATTCCCCTTTTGGGGCTTCAACTCTTACATAAAGCTCTTGCTTCGGTAATTCAAAAGTAGGAGAGGTTTTTTTACTAATGAAGCGATAGTCAAAATCATTCCATTCTGGATCCCGTTCTCTATCAAAGCAACGTATTTCTAAATTCTCATAAGGACCGCCTGGAATTCCTTCGAGGGCCTGTTGAACAATTTTGATAGATTCCTTCATTTCACTGATTCGGACTAAATAACGCGCTAATGAATCTCCTTCTTTTTGCCAATTGATTTCCCAATCGAATTCGTCATAACATTCATAATGATCGACTTTACGAAGATCCCATTGAATTCCACAAGCTCGTAACATCGGTCCGGATAAACCCCAATTTATTGCTTCTTCTGCACCAATAATACCTACACCCTCAACTCGTTCTAAAAAAATGGGATTTCGCGTAATAAGTTTTTGGTATTCAGAAACAGCGGTTAAAAAATAATCACAGAAATCCAAACATTTATCTATCCATCCATAAGGGAGATCGGCCCCTACTCCTCCGATACGAAAATAATTGTGCATCATTCTCATACCGGTGGCAGCTTCAAATAGATCATATACTAATTCTCTTTCTCTGAAAATATAGAAAAAGGGAGTCTGTGCACCAATATCTGCCATAAAGGGGCCAAGCCATAACAGATGAGAAGCTATACGACTCAATTCTAACATAATCACTCTGATATAACTGGCTCTTTTAGGTACTTGAATATTCACCATCTGCTCGGGTCCATTTACGGTTATTGCTTCTGTAAACATAGTAGCTAAATAATCCCAACGTGTTACATAAGGCAAATATTGTATAACTGTTCGGTTTTCGGCAATTTTTTCCATCCCTCTGTGCAGATAACCCAATATTGGCTCACAATCAATAACATCTTCGCCATCTAGAGTAAGAATAAGACGAAGAACACCATGCATTGATGGGTGATGAGGTCCCATATTGACTATCATATGTTCTTTTCTTTTAGTTGTTCCATTCATAGTTTATTCCTCGATTCATTCTTTTATGAACTGCTTAAAACAAAAAGAAGTTTGTCTAAATTCTAGATAAAAAAAAATTCAATAAAAATAAAATAAACAATTTTTATTGTTTTTTAAAATGAAAAAATTAACGCGTTTTTGATTCCCGAATATCCAGTTGATTCATTAATTCTTTATAAGAAACTCTTTTTTTATTTGACAAATAAGACAACAGCCGTTGTCGTTTTCCTAAGATTTTTCGTAGACCCCGCTGCGATAAATAGTCTTTTTTGTGAAATTCCAAATGTGAAGTAAGCCTTTTTATTTTATTGGTGAAATGAAAGACTTGAAATTCAATAGATCCCCGATTTTCTTCTTCTGAAATAACCGAAATAACTTTCTTTTTTACCATAAGATAAAATCTACTCTTTTTTCCTTTTTAAAATTCAAAAATCCGTTTAACCGATCAGTAAAAATAATCCTATTCATTTTTTCATTTTAATTAAGTATAAGTAATAAGTAAAATAAGTAGAAGTAATAAGTAAAAAAAAAATAGATATTTATACAGATAAAAGAGAAATACAGATAAAAGAGAACATCTTTTTGACCTATTCCTATTTGATCTAATTGAATATCTAATTATTTATCTAATGGATATGGATACATGCATTGATTTATCGTATTGGAATGGAAATGTAAGACAAGGAATGTGTACAACCCCCGGTTTCATATAATAAATACAGACCTGAAAGATATATATGAGATGAGAAATGCATCATTCACGAATTTTCAACGGGGGATACATATATACATATATATCCTTAACAGACTAAAACGGCTTCCATTATTGGTATCAAACCAATATCGATTCATACAAGATAAATCCTCTAATCGGTAAGTAGGCCAAAGAAAGGATTTTAATTGAATTAGTTCAATTTTATCCCTAAAAAAATTTTGACTTTTATCCAAAACTTGATCATAGTTTTTTACGTTATTGCAAAATACTGAATTGTTCGAAATACGATTTCTATTCCTAGAATTGAAACAAATTCGAATTATTAATTCCCTACGCCATTTAGTGGAAAAAATACGTTCAGGAATAACTAAACTATAATCTCGATTTTCAGTTATTCTTTGATTTGGATGTCTTACAATATAATTAGTGTAATTGTTTCGATCAATATAGTGTTTTTCTCGGTAACTTTGATTAAGTTGGTACTCACTCTTATGAACCAATGAAACATTTAGAGTTTGATACATCAAAAATTGACCGTCGTTTTTTATAGACAAACGCACAGGTTCGATAATTAATATTCTTTTTTTCATCAATTCTCTAAGAGTAAAATCTTTTTGAATCATCAGAATATCTAGACTTGTTTCTCCACCTTGTATAGAGGATATAGCAATTTCTTTTGGATTTACCAATCTAAGCAAGAGACAATATACTTTAATATTATTTGTTATTTTTTGATTTAAAAAATTATTCCATCTCAATTGAAAACGTAAATACCTTTTTAAGACAAAATCAAGTTCTGCTTCCGTGTTGCTCTTATATTGTTTTCTCTTTTGACGTTTTTTCCTATCTGAGCCTGCAGAATCTTCTTCAATATCTTTTTCTTGAGTTGAGAAAATTGATTCAAGAGTTTCTTTATTTTGTATATTTAATTTAACATTGTTTTTACCTAGGGATTCTTTTTTGTCTTGATTCTTATTTTCGAATTTAATAGATTTATTTTCATTGGATAATTGGGATAATTTTAAGGGGTTCTCTTTTTGATTTTTAGTAATGTTTTTATTTTCACTAACAGTTTCATTTAAATTGAAAAGAAGTTCTTTGGCCGGGATTGTCCAGGGGTTCATTTTATATGTATTATAAAGAAGCACAAATTCGCCAAAGAACCAAAGTTTTAGATTCGAAATTGAACGCCTTAGTATTTCTTCATTCATTCCCATCCAATCAAAAAGGCTGTTTTTTTTTTTTGAAATCTTTATTTTCTGATCTTTATCAATTTGAAGATAAACAAGGTCTTTTTTATCAATTTTACCAACTATTGGATAATTATTGACTTTAGTGTTAGTATTTGTATTATTATTGAAGTTGATATTGGTATCGATAGCGATCCAGGAATGAATATCCCCTTTCTTTCTAAAGCACAAATAGAGAATTTTCCAATCAAAATATTTTTTATCTGGAAATTTATCTAGAGTCATATTTTTGTTCTGTCCTAAATTATTATATATATAATTATATATAGGGATAATACATATAGGGATAATACGCTCTGACATATCAACTAAGGCACTTTTCTTTATGTTGTATATATTGGAATTATAACAACTTTCTTGCGAATTATTTATCCATAATGGTGATACAGAAATATATGAATCCTTTCTATCATCATAATTAATGGATTGATATGAGAAAAGTGCATATTTATAGTATTTTTGAAAATTAATAGTATATTTTTCATTGGAGAAGGAATTCGATTCAAAATTAATTAATTTTTTGTAATTAATTAATTGGTCTTTTTCATCTGAATGACTTTTTTGAAAATCTTTATTTTCAGTCATAATAGATCTTTGATTCACTCTGTTTCGCCATTTGTGTGGTACTAATCGATACCATTGAATCCGTGATAATTCATATTGATAATACTTACTTAAAGAGTTTTTCCATTCAACAATTGTGTAATTAAAAAGATTTTTATGCCCTAATTTCAAATGAAGTATTCCTTCTGTTTCTAAATAATCCTTTATTTCTTTCTTAAGAAAAAGAGATGTTTTCTTATATTGAAGAAGATCTCTATAAATTTGAGTTTTATATATTTGGTAAAATACATACGCTTGTGAAAAGTAGGATAAGTTGCTCAAATTTTTTGAATTCTTTTTAGTAATATCAAAAAACCGTTTTTTGAGAGTCCAAATAATGTGAATAGCATTTGTTTTATTTATTTTTTCTTTATTTATTTCATTATTGGAAATAAATTTATCAAATTCGTTTTTTGATAATTCAAAAAGTTGTGTAGTGATTCTCGGACTATTCTTATGAATGATACATAAAAATACTTTTATGTATATCTTTTGAATAATAAAATTGATTCTCAAATAGGATTTTCGTATTAATCGTACATTTCTTTTTTTTAATTTCTTCAAACTTTTTCTTATTGATACTAATAATTTATTGAGAGAATTTGTTTTATTACAATTAAAATTTCTGTCATTAGTTATAAACTCGTTATTATTGTCTTTTTGATTTTGTATTTTTTTTATCCGATTCATGATTGTGTTTGTTCTATCAGCCAGATCTTTCATTTTTGTTTCGTTAAATGAAAAATCTTTCAAATCCATAGATTGAATGGGAATGATAAGGGATGATTCAGAAATCATTTGATTAGGAATTCGCCTATCTTTTTCTTTTTTAGTTTCGTTTAATTCAGATATTTGTTTCAATCCAACTAAAAATTTTTTTTTTTTTTTTAAAAAAATTCGTATCACAAAAAAAGACTTTTTTTTCCATTTTCGAATTTTTTTTTTCATTTCTTTGAAAATGGGGTTAAAAAACGACAGTCGTTTTCGGGGAGAACCAAAAGGAAGGTCAGTTTCCATTCCCCAAACTGTTAAAAAACAAAAATCATTTTTTTTTTTTCGTGGATCTTTTTGAAGAGATTGTACCTTAGATTTGTGCCAAGGTTTAAAGAAAAAGGGAAATAGTATTTTTATTTGAATACCATTTATTAACCAGTTTTTTGGAAATTCAGTTTCTGATAATGGAACACCATTATAGGTGCATTTAATATGCATTTCTTTCTTCCAATCCTTAAAGTCCTCTGACCATTCTGGAAATTGAAATACTAGTATACGTACTGTATTTTTAACTATTATCAATAATAGTAATAGAATATATTTTCTAAGAAAAGATTGGATTACTAATAATGATCCTCTTATTATTTGAGCAAATAGAATGTTATCCCATGCTTCCGCTATTTCTATTCGTACTTTTTCTTGTCTTTTGTATTCTTCTTTTTTTCCTTTCTCCTTTTCTTTTGCCTTTTCTTGTGTATAATCTAGAATTCTTAATTCTAATTGTGTTGCTTTTTTCCATTTTTTAAAAATGAATTTTTGTATTTGGGAGATGTCAAAAGACAAAAGGGGGTTGTCTATTCTCTCCAAAAAAAGAGGGGAATGCAAATTTGCTTGAAAAAACGACCTGATGCTTGTCTTACGTCTTTGGGCACGCATGGAACCTTTGATGATGTCTCTACGGAAATCGGATTGTTGGGAATACCGTATCAAAGCCACTTCGTCTCTTTCATCCGGATTATTATTGCTTTTTTTATTAATATCATTGTTTTCTTTGTTATCATTCAAGATAACTACACGTTTGGCTTTTCTTGAACGAATCTCATGATCCTCGGCTACAGTTTCTTCATTTTCTCCCTCTTGTTGTTCCAAATCATCGATTAATTTTGATGACCATCTTTTTACTTTTTTACTTATTTCTTTTTGGATGAAGATGAATTTGCAAATATTGATTTGATCTTCGAAGACAATTCTTCCTTGTTGGATTTTGAATTCCATTTTTGAAAACGGAAATAAATCATTTTTATTTTCTGTTGATAATGAATTTTGATCAAATGTATCTATTTTCTCTTCCAATTTTTCATAATCATAATCAGTAGTAAAAAGTATACCCTGGATCTTATTTATCCATCTTTTCTCGATGTCATTTTTTATCGAAGTTTCATTTCTGATTGAGGAAGAAAAAAAAATGTTTCTCCTTCCGCGATAGGGACCATTCAAAAAGGGATCATCTATTTTAGGCAAGTATTCTTTTTTAGTCTCATCATTACATAATCTACTCTTTTTTTCCAGCACATCTCGAGTAATGGATCCTTTTTTTAGAACTTCAATTCGATTTCGAAATTCTTTGCTGAGATTCTTCTTTTTTTGTTCATTAGTAGAAATCCAATGATCATACAATTCATCAGGGGGCCGTTTTTCTTCTGTGAACAAATCCATTTTTCTTTTTATCATTTCCCGGAAGGTTGACAAACTAGGTGGATACGTAAAAGATATTTTTTCTTTTCCATCATTTCGACATGTATAAAAAAAATATTGTGACATTTCATTTCTTACTGCATTTTCAAATCGATTGTTTTTTATATATCGCAATGGACGATTCCACCGTTTATAGTCGAAAAGAAGAG